AGAGTTTGAGAGTAAGCATTACAAAATCTCCAAGATTAAGATCATTTTTTTTTTTTTTTTTAGGGGAATAGATTACCTATTTTTTTTGTACCGCGTATGCTATTTTGACATATGACCTATATCAAACTGAAAAAACGAAGTGTTTTTTTTTCAAAAAATAATGAATTTAGGAGAATATTAACAATTTCATCGAAAACTTACAGCAGCCTGCCAAACAAAGGCTAAGAGAAAAAAGAATAGAGGTATAATAGGCATAATGTCTATGAGTGGATTGAAAAAAGCATAAGCCTCGGGCAATTTGCCGAAGAAAAAACTACTCGAACTCAAATAAGGGATAGAATTAAGACAGATACAGATTAAACTAAAGATATTAAGCATAACAAAAATTGCGTTCTTGTAGATTAGATAATTTGATTTTGATTGAGTCATTTTTATAATATTAAGGTCAAAATGAAAAAGGCAGGCCAAAAAATCCTTCTTTTTTTTTGAACTCTCCCAAATCAAAAACCCTCTTTCAATTCTCAAACGAGAATACAAAGAATTTGACTTTCATACAATATCTTAATTGAATTCCATGTAATGATCAATTAATTTTTTTCTATTTCTCCATATATAGAAGCCTAGCAACAATATATTACATACTAGAATTGACGAATAACCAATATTAATATTATATTAGTATTTATTAATGTTGAATAAATGGGGCGTGGCCAAGCGGTAAGGCAACGGGTTTTGGTCCCGTTACTCGGAGGTTCGAATCCTTCCGTCCCAGACCCTCAGAATCAAGTGTCAAATGCAGTTGGAAATAAAGATCTTTATTTTTTTAATTCAAGAATCAAGAATTTTTGGGTTAATCATTCATCTTATAGGCGATATTCCTACTATTTAGATAATTAGATAAATATGAAGTTCATATTAAAGTTAGTTCCTTGAAGGGTCTCTATTTTCTTCCCCAAAACCTAAAGTAAAAAAAAAAAAAATGGTGTAGCCTAATTCTACATTTGATTTGCAATATACTAAGTAAGGCATAAAGCTTTTCATTTTTATATGGATTTTGCTTTATTTCAGGTTCAAGTTCAAGCCAAGAACCTTTACGTCAATTCTATGGTAGATACGAAAAGATCAGACTTCCTATGATTATGATTTTTTAACTTCAATTTTGATGATATAAATCTTTGCTTTGGTACTCGAAGAAGTGTGATAAATTTATATATTATCGATAAACTTTCCAACCTTTATGGGTCATTGGAATAGTTTATTTTTATTTGATTTAATATATATTTTATTCTGGAATTGGGAACTCATTTTATATTATATATATTATGTATTGTATTTCATTATATTCATATGATATGGAGTTAAAAATGGAATCCTTGCTGAGTGAGCCCTTTACAGAAAGTAAGGAAAGGAAAATACTTAATATAATATTAATTATATTAAATAGATAATATCTATTATAATATAATAGATATTAATAAAATGGATATAAAATAGAAAGCATATTGACCGACCATATGATATATAATAAATACATATTTTATATTATATAAAAATATCATAATACATATCAGTTGATCCAATGACTATTCATGATTTCATATTGAATCAATTCCATATCGGTTTTGAAATTAAATTAGAGAAATGTTATGGTAAAACTTCGTTTGAAACGATGTGGTAGAAAGCAACGTGCGACTTGAAGGACATGATTTACTGTGGATTTTGACATCCGCCATTTTCTATACGAATGAAGATGCTCTTGGCTCGACATAGTTTGTTCTGTTTTACTAGGAACCTAATTTGTGTTGGGTTCTAATTAAAAAAAAGTACATGATGAAGCTCGAGCAGAAAGTATTGATTCATTTACTGGGGGAAGAATCTAGGGTTAGTGACACTAAAAATCAATAAGTTGAACCAACTTTGTAAGTATATCCTCCATATATAAATTGAAAAGGGTTAAAATTCAAACAAGTTTTAAATTAAAAAAGTAAGTAAGATTTGTCGGAATTCGTAAAACTATTTCGATCATAAAGTGTATCACAAGGGAATCAATCTCTCATATTTCTTTCTATAGAAAGAAATATGAAAAAAGCAAAAGGTATGTTGCTATCTTTTTGAAAGGAGTAAGTATCACCAAAGTAATGTCTAAACCCAATGATTTCACAAAACAAGGATAAAGGATTCCGGAACAAGGAAACACTATTTTCAATTGTCTCAACAATTGGATCAAAATAAAATGTGGAATAAAAATTGATTTGAGACGAGACAAACAAAAGAGGTTAGAGACGGCTCAATAAATATCTAAGGATTTCCTCAGAATTAACCAACTTGAGTTATGAGTACGAATGAGATCTTTATTTTTTTCTTAAGGAAAGAGGAAGAAAAAACTACTTTAATCAAAGTCTAATTCATTATTTATTCATTATTTGATATAATTATATAGTATCATAGTTGCCGTTATATACAGAAATTAGAATCATTTTTTCTCGAGCCGTATGAGGATAAAACCTCCTATACGTTTCTAGGGGGGGCATTGTTTATCTACATCTATCCCGATGAGCCATCTATCGAATCGTTGCAATTGATGTTCGATCCCGAAGAGAAGGAAGAGATCTTCGAAAGGTAGGTTTTTATGATCCGATAAAGAATCAAACCTATTCAAATGTTCCCGCTATTCTATATTTCCTTGAAAATGGCGCTCAACCCACAGTAACTGTTCATGATATTTTAAGGAAGGCAGAATTATTTAAAGAAGGAATATTGGATTAACTGTTAATTTAATTAAAATTAAAGTCAAAAAATTTTTAATAAAAATAAAAAAAAGAGAGGGTCCTAGCATCTATCTTTGTGTAATTATTTCTCCAGAATTTGTTTGTTCTTTTTTTGCTCACTTATTATAATTTATTTTTTATTGTTGGAATTTACCGACAAAGACGGGGTCAATTTAGGTTATTGTACCTCTATTGATTGAATCAACTCGATATTTTTCTATACTCTGCCTTTATTTATTTTTGCATTAAAATTAATTTTCTTACTTATATTGTGCCAATCCAACACAAGGCCTTAATTTTATTTATTAAGAATTTTTTTATCAGCATTCTATTCATATTGACAATGGCGTACCGAACAAATATAATTTGATACAAATATAATTTGATCGTAGATAAATAAAATAGATTTGTTTATTCCTGCCCCATATTGCTTTTTTCTTTGCTTTATCCTTAGTCAAAAGTTAAATGATGTGTTTACTTAATTTACTGTCATACAAGACGTAATGGAATGGATCAAGTGTTTTTAATCCAATTCTACCTATATTTAGTGGATTGGTGTTTATAATTGATTAAAAAATTTTTCTTTTAATTTGATTTGTTGCTAGTTCAATGTTTTTATTTTGGCGGAATCCTGTATTGCAATCAATCCCATTTTTTTTTTTATCGTATCTACAATTCGGGTTGCTAACTCAACGGTAGAGTACTCGGCTTTTAAGTGCGACTATGATCTTTTACACATTTGGATGAAGCAACGAATTCGTCCAGACTATTGGTAGAGTCTATATAAGACCACGACTGATCCTAAAAGGTAATGAAGGAAAAAACAGCATGTCGTAATAATTTTTATTAAAATAGAACTTTTAATTTATCCTTACTTAACTGTAATATATTTTATATATGTTATTTTTGGAAGGAGACAAAGGAAATTCATATTTATAGTTGGGTCTAGTGAATAAATGGATAGAGTCTTTATAGGCCTAATTTTGGTAAAACAAAAAGCAACGAGCTTATATTCTTAAATTGGAATAATGACCCGATCTAATTAGATGTTAAAAATAGATTAGTGCCAGTGCGGAAAAAGGGTTTTCTGCGAGTGAATAATGGATTCTTTTTTTTTATTTTTTTTTTTTTTTTATGAAATAAATCCTAACTATTCTCTATTTATAGGTTGGAAACGGATGTGTAGAAGAAACAGTATACTGATAAAGTAAAAAGTAAAGAGAATCAAAATTTTTCCAAAATCAAAAGAGCAATCGGGTTGCAAAAATAAAGGATTTTTTACTCTCTTGTCATTTTAACGAAGGAAAAACCCATTGTATAGAAAAGGAGAGGAAAGAGATCCTGTTGATTGGATTCTAGGTCTCCGGGGTATAGGTTCTTACTATTCTTACTATATAATTATATCTACATAATTATATACATAATTATATACCCTGTTCGGACCATATTGCACTATGTATTATTTTATAACCCCAAAAATGCCTCTTGTCCTATGTCTCTGTTTCAAGTCAAAAATTTAAATGGAAGAATTACAAGGGTATTTCAAAAAAGCTAGATCTCCGCAACAACACTTCCTATATCCGCTTCTCTTGCAGGAGTTTATTTACACACTTGCTTATGATGATGGTTTAAAAGGTTCAATTTTTTATGAACCCATAGAATTTATTGGTTATGACAATAAATCTAGTTTAGTACTTATAAAACGTTTAATTACTCAAATGTATCAACAGAATTTTTTGATTTATTCGGTTAATGATTCTAACCAAAATGGACTCCGTGGGCACATCAATTATTTTTATTCTCATTTTTTTTATTCCCAAATAGTATCTGAGGGTTTTTCAGTCATTGTGGAAATTCCATTCTCGCTGCGATTAGTATCTTCCCCCGAAGAAAAAGAAATACCAAAATCTCAGAATTTACGATCTATTCATTCAATATTTCCCTTTTTAGAGGATAAATTATCTCATTTAAATAATGTGTCAGATATATTAATACCCCATCCTATCCATTTGGAAATTTTGGTTCAAATCCTTCAATACTGGATTCAAGATGTTCCTTCTTTACATTTATTGCGATTCTTTTTACATAAATATCATAATCTGAATAGTTTTATTCAGAATAATAAAACTATTTATGTTTTTTTAAAAGAAAATAAAAGACTATTTTGGTTCCTCTACAATTCTTATGTATCTGAATGTGAATTTTTATTGGTTTTTCTTCGTAAACAATCCT